CTAGAATTTATATAAATATAATTAGAAAAATAAGTTTCTAGTTCATTCATAGAAGAACTATCATTGTCAATCTCAAAAATATGATTTTCAATATCAAAATATATGGAATAACTGTCGCCATTACTATCTCTAACTAAAAAAGTATCATCAGAGATCAAACTCCAAATGCCCCTAATATCAAATAAATGCTCAGCATTGCAACTCCCACTATCATTCCAACTAGAAATGTTTTTATCTGTATCATTTATAATGGGGTCCTCATTTTCACTAGTATGTCCAATAGGATCAAGACTATACATTGATTTATTTAGCCCACGTCTGTGTTCTAACTCCTTCTTAGAGGACATTGAATTGAACCACCATTTTTCCATAGCTTCTTCCCAACCTTTATTTGAAAATGCAATAGATGAATAGTCATTTGATTTCCTATCCTAATTAAATACATGAATCCAATTATTAAAATTGTTAACTAATAACAAGTAAGTATTGAAAGAAATGATTTTCCTTGTGGGAATCTGGGATATCGCTTCAACAATGTATTAAAGTGGGTTCTCATACATATTCGTGTAGACAAATGAGTAGGTACACTTAATTTAGTTCTACATCCCTTGCACTTATTAACTACTTAATATTATTTATATTATAACCTAATATTATTTATATTATAATAGGTATACTTATCATAAGATATCCTTCCTTATAAGAGGTACAAATAAATATTAAATCGAGGCACCTATTCTATGACAGATCTCAACTTACCCTCTATTTTTGTGCCTTTAGTGGGCCTAGTATTTCCGGCAATTGCAATGGCTTCTTTATTTCTTCATGTCCAAAAGAATAAGATTGTCTAGACGCAACGGGGCCAAAGACCATCAATTTCTTTCATCATGACTAGAGATGATAATATTGGTATCCATTTAGTAGAATATGGTATGATATGTGGTTCTCTCTGAATACAAATGAAAGAGCTGTTACGCATACGGATACATGATATCTTGATAAATGTATATATATATAGGGATATAACTGATCAAAAAGTGATCAATCCCTATTGAAAATAGAATCTAAATGTATCTAACAAATTCTTTCTAATGGTTCACGACAAAGTAGTGCTAGTTGATGAGAGTTACTTCGGGAGCAAGAAAATGAAAATAAAATTCATTTGGGTTATTCTCTGAATTCCAATCGAATACAACTGAATATAGTATAATATAATATGAACTGGCGATCAGAACATATATGGATAGAACTTATAAGGGGCTCTAGAAAAACAAGTAATTTTTGCTGGGCCTGTATCCTTTTTTTGGGTTCCCTAGGATTTTTAGTGGTTGGAACTTCCAGTTATCTTGGGAGAAATCTGATATCTGTATTCCCCTATCAGCAAATTCTTTTTTTCCCGCAGGGGATCGTGATGTCTTTCTATGGAATTGCGGGTCTATTTATTAGCTCCTATTTGTGGTGCACAATTTCGTGGAATATAGGTAGTGGCTATGATCGATTCGATAGAAAAGAAGGACTAGTATGTATTTTTCGTTGGGGATTCCCCGGAAAAAACCGCCGCATCTTTCTTCGCTTCTTTATGAAAGATATCCAGTCAATCAGAATGGAGATTAAAGAGGGTCTTTATCCACGTCGTGTCCTTTATATGGAAATCCGGGGCCAGGGAGCCATCCCCTTGAGTCGTACTGATGAGAATTTGACTCCACGAGAAATCGAACAAAAAGCTGCGGAATTGGCCTATTTCTTGCGTGTACCAATTGAAGTATTTTGAAAGACGGAATGCATACTTTACTTTCTCAGCATGAAGGAAAGAACTTGGTAATTCCCCCCCCCCCTTTTTTTTTTGCAACTGAAGTTTTTTTAGGACGCTTATTCGAGCAAGATATGTTAGATTCTATTTCCTGGTTCTGTTGACACGACACTCTATAGAATAAACAAAAGCAGGAGGACATATACAGAACAAAACAACTATAATAATACGATACACAATTTTTTGTGTGCCAAAAAAATGCGTATGGAGTCCAACTCAATTCTTTCTTGTATACTAATAACAAGTCTAATAAGTATGGATTTATCACATATATCCGAATATCTCAGAATATAGAATGAATCTTTTTAGGTTTAAGATTTGGAATTGATACGTTAGATAGAAATGAATCATACCCGGTAAATTTTCTCTTTTTTATCAATGGATCCTTCTTTTTATATTATACTTTTGCTTCTTGATAAAAAAAGGATTGGATCTCTCATAATCATCCAATTAATTTCTGTCTCGTTTTTTAACCTATTTCGGATTTTTTCATCAATATTCTTTAGAAATCTACCTCTTTACTTTGGTGAGATATGATTAGACAGTGAAACATTTTGAAATTGGTCACCGGGGAGGTTCTTTTGTCTCGAAATCCGAATAATATTCGTCACTTCAAGTGGCTTTTTCAAACATTCATCAAAAAGAACAAAAACAAATAAGGATGCAATTGCTTTGAATTTGTCCAATCGGGATGGGCTATCTGGGAACAATATTTGTTTATTATTTTTTCATCCGAAGCGGATCCTTATTCCTTTCATTTCTATATTTTTTCTTTTTCTAGATTTAAATTTAAGGACTAAATAATTATACCAAAATTGGGAATAGATCCATAGGTTCCATACCTTGTTATAGAACTCATGCTTCAAAGAAATATCAGATCAGGTAGAATTGACGAATAAAGCAAGTTCATTAACAATTCATAGCACAGATAAAAAGTGAAAAAAAAGAAAGCATTGACTTCTCTTCCTTATCTTGCATCTATAGTATTTTTGCCCTGGTGGGTCTCTCTATCATTTAATAAATGTTTGGAACCTTTGATTACTAATTGGTGGAATACCAGGCAATCCGAAACCCTTTTGAATGATATTCAAGAGAAGGACGTTCTAGAAAGATTCATAGAATTAGAAGAACTATTACTGTTGGACGAAATAATAAAGGAGTACCGGGGGACACATATACAAAAGCTTCGTATACGAATCCATAAAGAAACGATGCAATTGGTCAAAACACACAATGAATATCATCTACATATCATTTTGCATTTCTCGACAAATATAATCTCTTTCGCTATTCTAAGTGGTTATTTTATTTTGCGTAATGAGGAACTTGCCATTCTTAATTCTTGGATTCAGGAATTCCTCTATAACTTAAGTGACACAATAAAAGCTTTTTCTATTCTTTTAGTCACTGATTTATGGATCGGATTCCACTCGCCGCATGGTTGGGAACTAATGATTGGTTCGGTCTACAACGATTTTGGATTGGCTCATAACGACCAAATTATATCTGGTCTTGTTTCCACTTTTCCAGTTATTCTAGATACAATTGTGAAATATTGGATTTTTCATTATTTAAATCGTGTATCTCCTTCACTCGTGGTAATTTATCATTCAATGAATGAATGAAGAACTTATTTGATATTCTGATATCAATTAACTCAAAAAGTTTCTTAGCGCATAAATAAAATATTTCATCTTTACCTGTTCAAAGTATTCTCCTATATTCCAGTGTAATTATTCTATTACAATGGCAGACTCGTGGATAGGGAACTATACTAGCTACCTACCTAATTTATTGTAGAAATTCAGAGATCAATGATTGGACCATGCAAAATAGAAATACTTTTTTTGGGATAAAGGAACAGATAACTCGATCTATTTCTGTATCGATCATGATATATATAATAACTCAGACATCTATTTCAAACGCGTATCCCATTTTTGCGCAGCAAGGTTATCAAAATCCACGCGAAGCAACTGGACGGATTGTATGTGCTAATTGTCATTTAGCTAATAAGCCCGTGGATATTGAAGTTCCGCAAGCTGTACTTCCTGATACTGTATTTGAAGCAGTTGTTAGAATCCCTTATGATATGCAACTTAAACAAGTTCTTGCTAATGGTAAAAAAGGGGCCTTGAATGTAGGGGCTGTTCTTATTTTGCCGGAGGGATTCGAATTAGCTCCTCCCGATCGTATTTCCCCCGAGATGAAAGAAAAGATGGGCAATCTGTCTTTTCAGAGTTATCGTCCCACTAAAAAAAATATTCTTGTTATAGGCCCTGTTCCTGGTCAGAAATATAGTGAAATTGTCTTTCCTATCCTTTCTCCCGACCCGGCTACGAGGAAAGACGTTCACTTCTTAAAATATCCCATATATGTAGGTGGGAATAGGGGAAGGGGTCAGATTTATCCTGATGGAAGTAAGAGTAACAATACAGTCTATAACGCTACATCCGCAGGTATAGTAAGTAAAATAGTACGTAAAGAAAAGGGTGGATACGAAATAACCATAGCAGATGCATCGGATGGACATCAAGTGGTTGATATTATACCTCCAGGACCAGAACTTCTTGTTTCAGAGGGTGAATCCATCAAGCTTGATCAACCATTAACAAGTAATCCCAACGTGGGAGGGTTTGGTCAGGGAGATGCCGAAATAGTGCTTCAAGATCCATTACGTGTCCAAGGTCTTTTGTTCTTCTTGGCATCTGTTATTCTGGCACAAATCTTTTTGGTTCTTAAAAAGAAACAGTTTGAAAAGGTTCAATTGTACGAAATGAATTTCTAAGTCCAGGAATTCCTTAACATCAATCAAGTTGGTAAAAAAGAAAGGGCAAAATGGAATTTTTCATTTTTGTTGATTGATACAAGATGTATGATCATAAAAAAATTGTAAAGTCTTTTGTTTGCTTTTTTTATACTTTTTTACGAGATGCCCGGAATTAATTACTTGTATCCCATTCCTAGTAATGGATAATAGGTATACAAAGGAGGAGAATAGAATACAACGCAAAGAAAGGATAAATGAAAGGAGTAAATGCTTCTATTCTAGGGGGGATTACCGGCCTTTCTAATCTTTTATTCGACACAAGAAAAAGAATTCTTTTTCTTGTGTCTAAATTAAATAATAATGATTCTTGCTCCAGTTCGTCAAAGATCTCTATTCTTATTGTCTTTTCCGGGTCTATCA